CTATTCATTAAAAAGAATCGATTCGATACACTTCTTATGTACCCATAGGTGTTATATTGGATTTGCATCAGATTTCGGATCAATCTATATTGATTGACTGCCTCCATTGTGTTGTTGCTAGCAAATACCGCCGTTTTTATTTTTGGATCTTCCAAATCATTATCATTCCCGCAGTAGATACGGACCGAGTTTTTTCTGATCCTTCGATAAAAAGATTCATTCTCTTCATAAAAAAGAGGAGGTAGAATCAAAAAAGAAATCTTTTTTGATTCATCTCTGGAGTTGAATACCTTATTCAAGAATTTTTTTTGATCTAACCCGTAGGAATCAATAGAAAAGGCAAATCCCCTATGATACACCAGATCCGGCCCGGTTATTGATAGAGTGAATAGATCTGCCATTTCTTGAAATTTCTCTTCTGATTCAAAATCGTGGTGTAACGTGTATCCCCCCTTGTTCTGGCCATGGAATAGATGAAATAAATAAAAAAATGGATTTTTGTTCAAGAATGAAATCTTATTGGAACTGTCCATATCCGGTGCATCCTTCGGAACCATATCAGATCCCGGATCTGATGAAATAGGATGAATTGAGACGGTATTTTGTAAATACGTAATTATCTTGAATATATCAACCATTTCTTTATTTTCCGATCGCCTGGAAAGAACAAAAGAAACATCCTTTTTTTTATTCAAAAATTTCTGATCTCTAGTGGACCTCTCAGTATCAGTAGGATTCGAACCCAGATGAAGTTCTGACCATCTGTCAGAGAAAAAAGAACGAATTGATCTTGTAGGATTCCCAAGAAATTCTTCGATTTCTTCCGGAAGCAGATGATTATTCATCTGCTTCTCACGTTCCGCGAATAGCCGGGACATTGAGGAAGATCCAAAAAGGCATTTCGGGAATCGATCTGATTCTATCTCTGTTCCTTCCGTTTGAAGAAAGGAAGTATCCCAAAGAATCGATCTTTCTTTTTGAATATTTGACAATGCATTCCGTACCTTGCTAAAAAACCGATCCTTGTTTACCAACCACACATTGTCTAACCAAATCAAATTCTCTCTCGATACGTTCCTCAAAAAATCCGATTCGTGCTGATTCTTTCCCCAACTAACGAAGAGATCTTGGTGGAATTGCCACATATGAAATTGAGCACAATTTTGCAAAGAAATACCCCACTTGTTTCTCGAGAAGAGATGGGAAACATGCTCAATATAATTTGATTGAATAGTTGCCTCAGCTCCTTGTTGTTTGAAGAACCCCCCCCCTTCAATTGGTCTTTTTTCACGAAAAGCGGACATGAGATAACAAATCAAGTCTTTCCCTAAGACTTCGAATAGCTGTCCCGAATTCAAGTTGAGTATGTTTCGCTTCTTCCTCGGAGAAAGACGATCAAACAATTCCCAATCATGGTCCTTGCGGATCAGATCATCCGTATAGGATAAAAAAAGAAACTCCAGATATTTGCTATCTCTCTCTTTGAATGAGATCTCAATTCCAGCTACGGTTTTATTAGATACCTTACAACTAGAATCCCTCTTTTTTCCGATCCGGTTCCTCCACCACCGCGAACCCCGGTTAGATTCAGGCATGATACACTTTTTATTTATTGGGAGAACCCAAGTACTCTCTTGCGGATCCACGAAACAACTCTCAGAACTATTTTTCCCTTTTGGAAGATACAGGGGCGAAACAATCAACCTATTGATATTGCAAGACCAAAAAGATTCTTCCAATGTCTCATTTCTGGGTCCAATGGAATTCATAGGTATAGGAAGAAGCCCCATCAAATAGAGATTTTTTCTTTCGACAATCTTTCGATTGTTAATACGAGATATAAGGACCGCTACTACAAGCAGTACTATACCTTTGATCGTGAAATATCGATTGCTTCTTGAACCCTGTGAATCACGTGAAAGTAAGATACTCCAAATTCGGGGGTCAAAGAGTTTCATAAAACGTTCTTGGTGGAAAAGAATGTGAGTGAAAGATCCCACTGAATTGAATTTGGTCCATGAATCTAATAAATAGTGAGAATTCTTGATCTCTCTCAATATCTCTCTCAATTCGAAGATCCAGGATTTAAATTGATGTCCTCTCATTGATTCCTCCTAAAGATTTCATTTCAATTGGAATTTGGTTATTCACGATGTACGATGATCCCTGTTAAGCATCCATGGCTGAATGGTTAAAGCGCCCAACTCATAATTGGCAAATTCGTAGGTTCAATTCCTGCTGGATGCACGCCAATGGGAACGTTCAATAAGTCTATTAGAATTGGCTCTGTATCAATGGAATCTCATCATCCATACATACCGAATTGGTATGGTATATTCATACCATAACATATGAACAGTAAGAACTAGAATTCTTATCGATACTGGAACTCATAGGGAAGAAAATGGATTTATGGATGGAATCAAATATGCAGTATTTACAGAAAAAAGTATTCGGTTATTGGGGAACAATCAATATACTTCTAATGTCGAATCAGGAT